AATAAGTACCTTGTGTCAGAATTGAGAAATTCTATGGCTCGAATCTTTAGTATTCTCTTATTTATCACCTGTGTCTACTATTTAGGCAGAATGCCGTCGCCTATTATCACTAAGAAACTGAAAGAAACCTCAAAAACGGAAGAAAGGAGAGAAAGTGAGGAAGAAAAGGAGGATCCGGACAAAATAGATGAAACGGAAGAGATCCGAGTGAATGGAAAGGAAAAAACAAAGGATGAATTACACTTTCACTTTAAAGAGACATCCTATTTGAAAGAGACATCCTATAAAGATAGCCCAGTTTACAAAGATTCTTATCTTGATGGATATCAAGATAATTGGGAATTGGGAAGACTTAAAGAAGAGAAAAAGGAAAAGACTTATTTCGGGTTTGAAAAACCTTTTGTGACTTTCCTTTTTGATTCTAAACGATGGAATCGTCCATTGCGATATATAAAAAATGATCGATTTGAAAATGCTGTACGAAATGAAATGTCTCAATATTTTTTTTATACATGTCCAAGTGATGGAAAACAAAGAATATCTTTTACATATCCACCTAGTTTATCAACTTTTTCGGAAATGATAGAACGAAAAATGGATTTGTACACGACAGAAAAACTATCCCATGAAGACCTGTATAATTATTGGATTTATACCAATGAACAAAAAAAATTTAAATTAAATCCAAATTAAAAAAAAAATAAAAAAATCAGTAAAAATATTAAGACATAAGATGAATACAAGAATAGATAGGACGATATTCGTCCCCCCCCCATATATTTGATTCCTTCTCCTATAAAGAAACTTGCAAGACCAACTCCATTTGTGATTCCATCAATTATACGTCTATCAAAAAAATGAATTAATTTGGCCAATCTTCGTATACCTGTGGTAAAAACCCTAGTATAAAAAAAATCTATGTAAGCACGGTTATATGACCAATTATATATCACATTTTTTATTCGGTCCAAGAAAATCCTTTTAGGACTCATTTTTACAAATGAATTAATTAAGTCCAAATTTTTTAAAGATGAATAAACAGACCCATAGAAAATATATGCTATGAATAGTCCGAAAAGGGCTATACTTACTGAAAAAATTGCATTTATGAAAAATTCATACCAATCCGCAGCAGGAGGAGAATTCCAATTTGAATGAAAAGGGTTTTCCCCTGGAGTTAGTAATTTTGATAATATATCAAAATTTTTGGATCCTTGATCAAAAGGAATTCCTATTATTCCAACGAACAAAGTAAATAATACCAATACAAGCAGAGGAAATAGCATAGTATTGTCCGATTCATGAGGATACATGGAAGTATATTTATTTCCATAGTAAGTACGAAAATCTCGCATTTGATTTCTTACATTATTACCACTTTTATATGTATCCTTTGCAAAAAAGGAGGCCTTATTATTCACAAATACATTTTTATTGACTGTTTCGGGTGCTTCTTTTCCCCATATAGATATTGAATAGAACGAGCTATTTTTAGTACTACTGTAATTTTTAAAATGAAGGTTCAAATACCCATCAAAAGTAAGTAAATATATACGAAACATATAAAATGCAGTTAGTCCCACTGTGAAATAAGCTATTATGGCAAATATTGGTGAATACAACCAACTATCATTAAGAATTTCATCTTTGGACCAAAAACAAGCAAGAGGTGGAATACCACAAAGGGAAAGTGTACCTAATAAAAAAGAAGTTTTTGTAATTGGAACATATCTTCTTAAACCACCCATAAGAACCATATTCTGACTTTTATCTGGTGAATATCCAACAATGGGTTCCATTGCATGAATAATAGATCCAGATCCTAAAAACAATAAAGCTTTAGAGTAGGCATGAGTGATCAAATGGAATAAAGCAGCTCGATAAGAACCTATACCTAGAGCTAACATAATATAACCCAATTGAGACATTGTAGAATAAGCTAAACTTCTTTTAATGTCTCTTTGAGCAAGAGCCAAAGTAGCTCCTAATAGGACTGTTATTACACCTATTAAAGAAATAAGATCCATTATGTAAGGTATAACTATGAAAAGAGGAAAAAGCCGAGCTACAAGAAAAATTCCTGCTGCTACCATAGTAGCAGCATGTATAAGAGCCGAAATAGGAGTGGGCCCTTCCATGGCGTCAGGTAACCATACGTGAAGTGGAAATTGTGCAGATTTCGCAATTGCAGCTACGAATAATAAAGAAGCACATAGAGTAGCAAATAAAGAATGAACTCCATTATTATGGATCAAGTTATTAACTATTTCGAACAAATCCCGAAATTCTAAACTACCTGTTATCCAATAAAGACCTAAAATTCCTAATAATAAACCAAAATCTCCTACACGATTAGTTACAAAAGCCTTTTGACAAGCACTTGCTGCACTTGGTCGTGTGAACCAAAACCCTATTAATAAATAGGAACACATTCCAACTAGTTCCCAAAAAATATAAATTTGTATCAAATTAGAACTAGTAACTAATCCCAACATGGAAGCATTGAAAAAACTCATATAAGCAAAAAATCTCAAATATCCTTGATCATGAGACATATAATTGTCACTGTAAATAAGAACCATGATTCCAACCGTAGTAATTAGTATCGACATAATAGAAGTAAGTGGATCAATCAAGTGTCCAAACTCTAAGGAAAAATCATTATTGATGGTCCAAGACCATAGATATTGATAGATAAAACTTCCATTTATTTGCTGAATAGACAAATTAGCCGAAACCACCATAGCTATACTCAACAGTAAAACACTAAGAAAAGCCCACATACGACGTATATTTTTTGTTGCTGTCGGAACAAGCAGAAGTCCAAATCCTATTGACATAGTAACTGGAATTGGAAGAAAAGGTATTATCCACGCATATTGATATGTATGTTCCATAAGAAAACAAATTTTTATTTTTTATTCTTATTAATTTAATTTATTAATTTAATTGTTTACGATTCACCAATTCTTATTCTTATCTCTTTCGAAAAGAACAATAATAAAAGAAATCAACAAAAAAATCAAAAAGAAAATTGAATTTTTTATTATTATGACTTTTTTCCCAGATACTTTGAAATATTCAAACAACAATGGGTTGGTCAACAATGAGTTGGTCAAATAATATGATCAAATAACTAAGCAAAGGTTATTTTCCAATTAATTATTAACTAAAGAAAAAAAAGATGACTAAAATTCTCTTTTTTATTAGATAATAGAATGTCTTGTTTAACAGATTAACTGCTGGTTTGAATTATAGGTATAGGCACAATACTCGTAACTTTATCAATTAATATAAGATTCCAATTTTCTTCTTTTTATGTGCTGATGCGCACATATCATATATGCACATATCATAGAAATTTCTATTATATTTGTATCTTAATGAAACAACTATTAAACACATAACGTAATAAGTATGGATAATGACTAAAAAGAACGATCAATACATGTCTTTCACATACAACGATAAAATTAGTAACTTTTTTTTGAATGGCGGTTCCAAAAAAACGCACTTCTATATCAAAAAAACGTATTCGTAGAAATATTTGGAAAAAAAGGGGATATTTAGCTGCAAAAAAAGCTCTTTCTTTAGCTAAATCGGTTTCCACGGGACATTCAAAAAGTTTTTTTGTGCGACAAACAAGTAATAAAGACTGAGAATAATCTGAATCAGGCATGGCTTGAAGAATTTTCAATTCTTTAAGATAAATAAAAAAATTTACTATTTACCAATATTGATATTTAGGAGTTACATAGTTCCATATTCCATATAAGTACATATAAGTCTTAGTTATAGTTAGACCTAGTTGCTGTATAGAATAAGAATTTTTCTGTCTACTGGGTTTTAAAGTTTTTTTTGTATTATCTTTTTTATCAATTAACTTTTTTGCTTTTTTTACTTTTCGCAATAGAAAAATATTTTTCTATTGCGAAAAGATAGAGATTCAAACTTTTTTTATGTCGATCCAAAAATACTAAAAAAACTAATTGTGTTATAATTAAGAATTTTGTACATTTGTACACAAGAAGAAAAAAGAATATGGTACTAAACTAAGCTATCAAAATTGTTAGAAAAGTTCCTTGATTTAGTGATGAAGTTGTGATACAAAAGAAATCCTAAGTATTTGTTTTTTTTTTTTCATTGACTTTTTTGTTTTGAATACATGAAATCGGATAAATGAAGAATGAATCTTCAAAAGAAGATAGAAAAAAATTCTTAGTTCTATATCTCTACTTAGTACAAAGTACAAAAATATTGAATTGCAACCCTTTCGGGAGAGCTTATTTTTTTTTTAGTATTTTAGTAAATGAAAGTTGATTATGAAAACGGAATCCTATGACGATACTAACTAAAGATTATTGAAGAATCAAATAAGAATTTGACTGAGTATTTATTCATTGATTCTAATGTTTACTAAACTATATCCATTCCTTGAATCTCGACGATTCAACACGAATTAACTATTATTATTTCAAGGAAGCCGCCATGGTGAAATTGGTAGACACGCTGCTCTTAGGAAGCAGTGCTAGAGCATCTCGGTTCGAGTCCGAGTGGCGGCATCCTCTAAAAAGGATACAATGAATCCTATAATGTATCCAATTCCCCATTTACATTTTCTAGACCCTTTTTACTTTTTATTTATTTATGATATTTACGACTTTAGAACATATATTAACTCATATCTCTTTTTCGATCATTTCAATTGTGATTATGATTCATTTGATGACTTTATTAGTCCACGAAATCGTAGGATTACGCGATTCGTCGGAAAAGGGAATAATAGCTACTTTTTTATCTATAACGGGATTATTAGTTACTCGTTGGATTTATTCGGGCCATTTTCCATTAAGTAATTTATACGAGTCATTAATCTTCCTTTCGTGGAGTTTCTCCATTATTCATCTGATTCCCTATCTTAGGAATCCTAATCTTAGGAAGATTAAAAACGATTTAAGTACAATAACTGCGTCAAGTACTATTTTTACCCAAGGCTTCGC